TAACATAAATAACATATATAAAATATATTACAGTTAAGTAAGGATAAATTAAAAGTTCTATTTTTATAAAAATTATTACGACATGCTGTTTTTTCCTTCATTACCTTTTAGGATCAGTCGTGGTCTTATATAGACTCTACCAATAGTCTGGACGAATTCGTTGCTTCATCCAAATGTGTAAAAGATCATAGTCGCACTTAAAAGCCGAGTACTCTACCGTTGAGTTAGCAACCCGAATTGCAGACACGATAAAAAAAAAATGGGATTGATTGCAATATTGCAATACAGGATTCCACCAAAATAAAAACATTGAACTAGCAACAAATCAAATTAAAGTAAAAATTTTTTAATCAATTATAAACACCAATCCACTAAATATAAGTAGAATTGGATTAAAAACACTTGATCCATTCCATTTTTTTTATACGTCTTGTATGACAGTAAATTAAGTAAACACATCATTTAACTTTTGACTAAGGATAAAGCGAAGAAAAAAGCAATATGGGGCAGGAATAAACAAATCTATTTATTTATCTACGATCGAATTATATTTGTTCGGTACGCCATTGTCAATATGAATAGAATGCTGATAAAAAAATTCTTAATAAATCAAATTAAGGCCTTGTGTTGGATTGGCACAATATAAGTAAGAAAAGAAATTTTAATGCAAAAATAAATAAAGGCAGAGTATAGAAAAATATCGAGTTGATTCAATCAATAGAGGTACAATAACCTAAATTGACCCCGTCTTTGTCGGTAAATTCCAACAATAAAAAATAAATTATAATAAGTGAGCAAAAAAAGAACAAACAAATTCTGGAGAAATAATTACACAAAGATAGATGCTAGGACCCTCTCTTTTTATTAAAATTTTTTTGACTTTAATTTTAATTTTTTAATTAAATTAACAGTTAATCCAATATTCCTTCTTTAAATAATTCTGCCTTCCTTAAAATATCATGAACAGTTACTGTGGGTTGAGCGCCATTTTCAAGGAAATATAGAATAGCGGGAACATTTGAATAGGTTTGATTCTTTATCGGATCATAAAAACCTACCTTTCGAAGATCTCTTCCTTCTCTTCGGGATCGAACATCAATTGCAACGATTCGATAGATGGCTCATCGGGATAGATGTAGATAAACAATGCCCCCCCTAGAAACGTATAGGAGGTTTTATCCTCATACGGCTCGAGAAAAAATGATTCTAATTTCTGTATATAACAGCAACTATATACTATATAATTATATCAAATAATGAATAAATAATGAATTAGACTATGATTAAAGTAGTTTTTTCTTCCTCTTTCCTTAAAAATTTCCTTAAAAAAAGAAATCTCATTCGTACTCATAACTCAAGTTGGTTAATTCTGAGGAAATCCTTAGATATTTATTGAGCCGTCTCTAACCTCTTTTGTTTGTCTCGTCTCAAATCAATTTTTATTCCGCATTTTATTTTGATCCAATTGTTGAGACAATTGAAAATAGTGTTTTCTTGTTCCGGAATCCTTTATCCTTGTTTTGTGAAATCATTGGGTTTAGACATTACTTCGGCGATACTTACTCCTTTCAAAAAGATAGCAACATACCTTTTGCTTTTTTCATATTTCTTTCTATAGAAAGAAATATGAGAGATTGATTCCCTTGTGATACACTTTATGATCGAAATAGTTTTACGAATTCCGACAAATCTTACTTACTTTTTTTATTTTAAACTTGTTTGAATTTTAACCCTTTTCAATTTATATATGGAGGATATACTTACAAAGTTGGTTCAACTTATTGATTTTTAGTGTCACTAACCCTAGATTCTTCCCCCGGTAAATGAATTAATACTTTCTGCTCGAGCTTCATCATGTACTTTTTTTTAGATTAGAACCCAACACAAATTAGGTTCCTAGTAAAACAGAACAAACTATGTCGAGCCAAGAGCATCTTCATTCGTATAGAAAATGGCGGATGTAAAAATCCACAGTAAATCATGTCCTTCAAGTCGCACGTTGCTTTCTACCACATCGTTTCAAACGAAGTTTTACCATAACATTTCTCTAATTTAATTTCAAAACCGATATGGAATTGATTCAATATGAAATCATGAATAGTCATTGGATCAACTGATATGTATTAGGATATTTTTATATAATATGTATTATGATACATCATATGGTATGGTCGGCCAATATGCTTTCTATTTTATATCCATTTTATTAATATCTATTATATTATATATATTATAATAGATATTATATATAATAATAGATATTATATATTTAATATCTATTATTATATATAGTATTTTCCTTACTTTAACTTTACTTTCTGTAAAGGGCTCACTCAGCAAGGATTCCATTTTTAACTCCATATCATATGAATATAATGAAATACAATACATAATATATATAATATAAAATTATAAATAAAATTATAAAATTAATTTTCCCAATTCCAGAATAAAATATATTTTTAATCAAATAAAAATAAACTATTCCAATGACCCATGA